TATATGTTGTGTATCATCAACGATTTCCACCGAAGGTGGTAAAATGATGTCTTGAGCAGTTACATATCCAGGACCTTGAAAACAAATAGACGCATCCCGAGTTCCATACAGATTACTTCTCAATACAATTTCTTTCAAATTCATTAAAATTTCATGTATTGATTCTTGAATACCTACTATGGTGGAATATTCATGTGGTATTTTCTCAGATTTTGCACGTGTGATACATGTTCCCTCTATTTCTCCGAGCAAAATTCTTCGCATTGCAATGCCGATTGTATCAGCTTGGCCTTTCATAAGTGGAGACAGAATAAAGCGTCCATAATAAAGATGCTTACTGTCTACTCTTGATTCAACACACTTCCACTGTAGTGTCCGAGTAGATACTTTTACTTTTTCCCCAATCATAGTTATATATTTTTATCAAAAATTGTTTATTTCTCTTGAAATCTCTTTCTTTAATGTTTATTTTTAGTTTTACACACGTCTTTTTTTAGGGGACCTACATCCATTATGTGGCATAGGGGTTACATCCCGTATAAACCTTAAAAGTATACCACTTCTACGAATAGCTCTTAATGCTGCATCTCTTCCGAGACCGGGACCTTTTATCATGACTTCTGCTCGTTGCATGCCTTGATCTACTACTGTTCTAATAGCATTTGCTGCTGCGGTTTGAGCGGCAAATGGTGTCCCCCTTCGTGTACCCTTGAAGCCACACGAACCGGCAGAGGACCAACAAATCACCCGACCCCGTACATCTGTAACAGTCACAATGGTATTGTTGAAACTAGCTTGAACATAAATAACACCCTTTGGTATTTTACGAGGATGCTTACGCGAACCAATACGTCCATTTTTACGTGAACCAATTTTTGGTATAGGTTTTGCCATATTTTATTATTTTAAAAAATATAAGTCCGAAATATATGGATATATCCATTTCCTGTCAAAAACGGATTCTGTACTATTTTCTATCTTAATTTTATTCTATTTCTACTAAGATAGATTTGAAATATCTAGATTTGAAATATCAAGCAATAATATTTGTTATAATACTTATAACATAGAATAGATTCTAATATAGAATCTATACTATATTTTTGTTTTGATTTAATATTTAAGTGAATTAACTATTAATATAATACGATTTTTTGAATTGCAATATTTATTGATTTGTGCATTCGGTACTTTCTTTAAAAAAGAAAGCCCTTTTTTGTTTTGTGAAAATATTATCCTTGTCTTTGTTTATGTCTTGGATTTGAACAAATTACTATAATTCGCCCTCGTCTGCGGATCAATCGACATTTTTCACAAATTTTACGAACAGAGGCTCCTATTTTCATATTTCTCATTCCTTAACTTAATGCCGAATCTATTTATTGGAAGAAAATAGGGTTTCCTTATTACACTTTTTACTTTCTCGGTCATCGTATTGTATCGTCGTATACATAGAAAAGAATAGTACGTCGAATTTTCTTGGAAACATAGACCAGAATCTTATTTCAATTCTATTTTTTCTATTAAAGGAACCTGGAATATACCCTGAGAAGTTATTCAGTAATTAAATCTTCATGAATTTTTTTATTTCTATTCTAGTTAAATCCTCTTGACACATTCACTAATGTATTAGGATTAGAAGTAATATTAGAAATTTGTGTTTTCTCTCTCCATTGACAAGAATGGATAGAAGTTTTTTATATAATTCGTATATAAGAATATCCGAAAAATTACCATATATAACATAAAATTTCTCCGCCGATTCTTTCTAACCGAGCCTCCCGATCTGTCATTATACCTCTAGAAGTAGAAAGAATTACAATCCCCATACCTCCTAAAATTCTAGGAATTCGTTGATAGTTAGAATAGATTCGGAGACCTGGTGTACTGATCCGTTTTAAATTTAAAAACGTTTTAGATGATCCTTTCCTATTTCTTCTATATCGTAGAGTTAAAACTAAAAAGTATTTGTTGTTTTCCCGATGTTTTCTAACGTTTTCAACAAAACCCTCTCGTAAAAGTATTTTAACAATTTTTTCAATAATATTAGTAAGTGGTATTTGAACTGTTCTTTTTCTATTCATGTCAGCATTGCGTATCAAGGTTATTATATCAGCGATGGTATCCTTACCCATGATAAATGAAAATGATTGTTGTTCCTTACTTTCAATATAATCAACGTGCTCCCTTTTTTTGATTCAATAAAATATCTAATTATTGAATATGAGAATATAATAATAATAATACTCTATATATCGAAAATCTTATTATAATCTAATAGGATTAATGTACATATATATAGAATATTCTCAAACTAAAAAAAAATAGAATATTAGAAAATGAACTATTATACTAATTCAAAATTCTGAATTCTATTTTTTTATAGAATTCAGAATTTTGAATATATAAATAATAAATATATATATTTCATTCCTTTTTTTTCTATCTATAATATTATATATATTATTATTTTGATTTATTTTTTGAAATATTAATTAAATTAATTATTTAATTATTAAATGATATACCTATATCATGATCTCGTATTATAATACCTCGGGTGCTAATGAAACTATTTTAGTAAAATTTAACTTTCTCAATTCTCGAGGTATTGCGCAAAAAATTCGAGTTCCTTTTGGATTTCCTTCTTTATCAATTACAACCGCAGCATTATCATCATACTTTATTATCATACCATTACTACGTTTAAGTTCTTTACAAGTACGTACAATTACAGCTCTGATCACTTCAGATCTTTCTAAAGGCGTATTTGGTACTGCTTTTTTGATTACAGCAACAACAATGTCACCAATATAAGCATACCGTCGATTACTAGCTCCTATGATTCGAATACACATCAATTCGCGAGCTCCACTATTATCGGCTACATTTAAATAGGTTTGAGGTTGAATCATATCATTTTTTGTTTATCTTTCAGTCAAAAAGTTGAAGTAAAAAAAATATTCTGTGTTCAAAAAAAAAGAAACCCACAATTGCAATTTTTTTTTCATACTAAAGACCTTTTTCCTTCGAATGATTATTCTGAAAGAATGAATTGAGTTCGTATAGGCATTTTCGATGCTGCTATTGAAATAGCTTTTCGAGCTATAGTTTCTGAGACCCCACTCATTTCATAAAGTATTTTGCCGGGTTTAACGACAGCTACCCAATATTCGGGAGATCCCTTTCCCGAACCCATACGCGTTTCGGTAGGTCTTACTGTAACAGGTTTGTCTGGAAATATGCGTACCCATATTTGTCCACCCCGGCGGACATTTCGTGACATTGCCCGGCGCCCTGCTTCTATTTGTCTAGATGTGATCCAAGCGGGTTCAAGTGCCTGAAGAGCATATTTTCCGAAGCAAATACGATTACCTCGATAGGCTCTTCCTTTCATTCTTCCTCGATGTTGTTTACGGAATCTGGTTCTTTTAGGGTTATAGTTGATGGTTTTTTCTCAATTCCATCTCTATTACAGAACCGTACATGAGATTTTCACCTCATACGGCTCCTCACGAATGAATCGATTCAAAAATATTTAACCGATAAAAAAATATACAATAACTAACATACATCCATTAGAAATTTGTATATCTTGCTTTTATATTGTTTTGGTATAAGATTCTAACAAATCTGTATTTGTCTTTTTTTTATTATCATATCGGATTGGAAAAAATTTTGAAATAAAAAAAATTATCGCGGGCGGATATTTACTCTTTCATTATCAATTTCAGACGTAATGTAGGGTTAGTCCACAATTCCTCAAAAAACAATGAATGATTCTTAGTTTCTTCCGCCATCCCACCTAATGAATTTTTAAGATTTGTTTTTTTTTTTTACTTTTTTTTTTTAATAAAAAAAAATTATCTTAGGTATTCACAGGTTCCTTCGTTCCCATCGCTTTTCGATTTATGGTTAGGTCTAAATTCTACAATGGAGCCTCTTTAATAAGATTTTATTTGAATAAAATTTTATTATTTATTTTATTTTGTTGAATCAACCTTCTCAGTTTTATTGATTCGCGGCTCTGGATTCGTTTATTCTAGGAATATATTTCATCCATTATGGATTAATTTTTAATATGGATGCTTTATTACACTACCTTTTATGAGATGGACCCATAGACCTTTACATATTAGAATTCTATATCATTGATATCTTTTCTTTCTTTCTTTCACCTCTTCATTTATCTGTATATTCTTATTGCTTTACAACTCATAATCAGATTCTTTTTTATTTCCGTTTTCAGTTGCTATAATTTAATTATATAACCTCATATATCTTTATTTAGATTTTTTATTTGAACGGGTTCTTTATATCCAGATAATGCGAAGCGATGAGTAGGTTATTAGTTCTTTAGTTCTTTATTAAAAAATTCTACGAATTTTTGTTTTAATTGAACCACTCGAAAAAAACCAACGAGTCGCACACTAAGCATAGCAATTCCTTCACTATAAAATAATTATTAAAATTTTTTATTGAATCTTATAAAATTTGTCATTTATTCTTTTGGAATAAGAATATATTAAGAATTCCTCATTTTTTGTTTTATCCAAAGATGGAAGCTTAAAGATACCGAAAAGTTGATTATTCTTTGTTTAGAAATATCCAAACTTTGATCCCCAATACCCCATAAATAGTTCGAACTGGATAGGAACAATAATCAATTTTAGCTCGAATGGTTTGTAGAGGAACCCTACCTTCTCTGATCCATTCGACACGTGCAATTTCTTTTCCGTCGATACGTCCCGCAATTTGTACTTGAACTCCTTTTGTACCCGCCTGTTCAGCTAATTCTATAGCTTTTTTGATTGCTTTACGAAATGGAATTCTATTCTTTAATTGTCCGGCTATAAATTCTGCAAGAATATTAGGGTCTCTATAAGCATTTGGAATTCTTGTAATTGCAATGTTGAGTTTTCGGTTCACACAATTCAGTTTTTTTTGCACATTTATCTGTAATTCTTCGATTCTTCGAGGCTTACCCTCGATTAATAACTTGGGAACTGCCATATAGATTATGACTTGAATCAGATCGATTCTTTTTTTAATCTTTATACGTCCAATTCCCTCGACACCAGAGGATATTCTTATCGTTTTTTGTATATAATTCTTGATACAATCTCGTATTATTTTATCTTCTTTTAGATTCTCGGAATAATTTGTTGGTTGTGCAAACCAAATAGAATCATGACTTTGAGTTGTACCAAGTCTGAAACCAAGCGGATGTATTTTTTGTCCCATAATTCCTCACTACATATAAAATGATACGACTTATTTGTGTACTTTTTTATCTTTTTGTTATATATCTTTATCTTTATGACTCATTGACTTAGTTCGTTGAAATTTAGATTGTGACTAGCATTTGCTGCTGCAGAATAAACCAATTAAAAAAATGTTAACGACGAGATCTATTATCATTTTTCGCATATCCTAGGACGTTTCGAGTGGGTGAAAACTCTCCCAATTTATGGCCTACCATACGATCTGTTATATAAATAGGTAAATGCTCTTTTCCATTATGGATAGCAATGGTATGCCCAATCATTGTAGGTATAATGGTAGATGCTCTGGACCAAGTTATTATTATTTCTTTTTCTCCTTTTGTGTTAAGCTTATTAATTTTTCTTAATAAATGATTCGCTACAAAAGGATTTTTTTTTAGTGAACGTCCCATAGTTAATTATTCCTCTTATAATTTACAAAAAAGTGAATTTTTCCTCTTATATTAAAAAAAAAAATAAAATCATATTATTTAATGTGATAGTAAATCACTCTTTTATTTTTTTTATTTTGTATTGTAAAGACGAAGAAACAAATTCGATTTTCTCTACTCTACTATTTATACTGTCTACTCTAACACTATTTACTACGGCGACGAAGAATCAAATTATCACTATATTTATTCCTTTTTCTACTTCTTCTTCCAAGTGCAGGATAGCCCCACGGAGTTACCGGTTTTTTTCTACCAATTGGAGCTCTCCCTTCACCACCCCCATGGGGATGGTCTACAGGGTTCATAACAACTCCTCTTACTACAGGGCGCCTACCTAGCCAACGTTTAGATCCAGCTTTGCCCAAACTTTTCTGGTTTACCCCAACATTGCCCACTTGTCCGACTGTTGCTGAGCATTTTTTAGATATCAAACGGACCTCTCCAGAAGGTAATTTTAATGTTGCCGATTTCCCCTCTTTTGCAATAAGTTTCGCTACAGCACCTGCTGCTCTAGCTAATTGTCCACCCTTTCCGGGTGTGATTTCTATATTATGTATGGCCGTGCCTAAGGGCATATCGGTTGAAGTAGATTCTTCTTTTTGATCAATCAAAATCCCTTCCCAAACTGTACAAGCTTCTTCCAAAGCATACGGCTTTCTGGATGTAGATAATGATATCTATACAGATGGATCTTCTATAATCGTAGAATTCGTATTCTTATATATATATGGCATAATGAAATACCGCATGAGTGGATATATTTATAATATAGGAATTAGGAATCAAAATCTGCATCTGCCGAATCACTCGTGTTATGATCTTCTACATCCTAGGTCTTCGCGTTCCTTCATCTGGCTTATGTTCTTCATGTAGCATTCAGACCGAATGACTCTATGAAATTACGTCGCTACTTCCACATAGTACGGGTAACGTAGGAGACATTTCTATTAATCCCTGGGGGAATCCTTAGAATTACCACAGCTTAGCTTTCAATTTGCCTTTGACCATCAAATGAAATGTGAATAACCCTTGTCTCCTCCCCTCTTTGAAACAAGTGTCGCTTCTTGTTCTGTCGGTGCTTGAAACAATTTTGTCTTCTCCATATTACTAGATATCTAGGGTCAATAATTTTATATGAGGAACTACTGAACTCAATCACTTGCTGCCGTTACTCTTCAGTTTTCTGTTGAAGTCTATCCTGTAGAGGTACTCTAATTGGATCAGTGATCGATTTCTAGGTTTCGCCGTAAACCTAATTGGTTACTTCCAATTACGTAAATCAATAGTTCAAACCGCACTCAAAGGTAGGGCATTTCCCATTTTTATAGGAACTTCTGTACCATAAACAATGGTATCTCCAATTCTAGCCCCTCTCGGGTGTAAAATATATCTTTTCTCACCATCCCCATAGTGTATGAGACAAATATATGCATTTCGATTAGGGTCGTATTCTATAGTTACAATTCTACCATATATGTCTTTGTCATTCCGTCGAAAATCTATTTTCCGGTATAGACGCTTATGACCTCCCCCTCGATGCCCTGCGGTAATGATTCCTCTGGCATTTCGTCCTTTACCACAACGACGCTTTCCATAAATCAAACGATTTCGTGAATTGGATTTCACTTTACTGTCTACGGCTCCATTGCGTGTGCTCGGAATAGAAGTTTTGTATAAATGTATCGCCATGCTATTTAGTGTTTTTTAATTTAAGTTCTTTTCTTTCTAAGAGGTGGAATAGAATAACCCGGTTGAAGCGTAATGATCATACGTTTGTAATGCATTGTATGTCCCTTAATAGATCGCACTCTTCTACCCTTTATCGGGAGTCTATGACTATTCATAGCTATTACCTTGACACCAAAGAAGAGTTCGACCCATTGCTTTATTTCTGTTCTAGTTGATCCCGATTCGACATTAAAAGTATATTGATTTTTCCCCAATAACCGAATACTTTTGTCTGTAAAAACTGCATATTTTATTCCATTCATAAATATATTTTCTTCCCTATGAGTTCTAGTCTCAATAAGACTACTAGTTTTTTTATTGTTCATATATATATATATATTTATCGAATATACCACACCAATTCGTTATGTATGGATGATGAGATTCCATTGATACAGATCCAATCATTCTTTTTTCTCTGATAGATGGTCTGGATTCAAATCCTACTGAGAGGTCCAGTAGAGATCCGAAATTATTTCAATTAATTAAATTAATTATAATAAATATATAGCTATTTATATATATAAATTATTTAAATTAATTATTTAAATAATAATCTATAATAATCTAATTGAAGTTTAGTAATTAGTAATAATAATAATCTAATTGAAGTAAAGTTATAATCAATTTTTTTAAATTATTTATTTAATTAAATAAATAATTAATTAATAATAATAATCTAATTGAAATTTAATAATTAAAAAATAATAATCTAAATAATCTAATTGAATTTTAGTAATTCTTCTTTTTGGAAAGAGGGTTTCATTGGGGTGCATCCAGTAGGAATTGAACCTACGACTTCGCCAATTATGAGTTGGGCGCTTTAACCATTCAGCCATGGATGCTTCGGGGGAATCCTCGTACCTGGTGAATAACCAAATTCCAATTGAAGTGAAATCTTTTAGATAAATCAATGCATTAAAGGAGGTTTAAATACAAATGCATACATTCAAATACTGGGTTTTCGAATTGAGAGAGATATTTAGAGAGATCCGGAATTCTCGCGATTTCTTATATTCATGGACTCAAATAAATTCAGCGGTATCTTTCATTCACATTTTTTTCTATCAAGAGAGTTTTATCAAACTCTTGGACTCCAGAATTTGGAGTATCCTACTTTCACGCAATTCACAGGGTTTAACAAGGAATCGGTATTTCACGATCAATAATGTAGTATTCTTTGTAGTAGCGATCCTTCTATATCGTATTAACAATCGAAAGATGATCGAAAGAAAAAATTTCTATTTGACAGGACTTCTTCCTATACCTATGAATTCCATTGGACCCAGCAATGATAATAGATTGGAAGACTCAAAAGATTCAACCAATATCAATAGGTTGATTGTTCCGCTCCTGTATCTTCCAAAAGGAAAAAATATATCTCAGAGATCTTTTTTCTCTGATAGATGGTCAGAACTTCATCTGGATTCAAATCCTACTGAAAGGTCCAGTAGAGATCAGAAATTATTAAAGAAAGAAGAAGATGTTTCTTTTCTTTTTTCCAGGCGATCGGAAAATAAAGAAATAGAAAATATAGTCAAAATAAGTATGTATTTACAAAAGACTGTCTCAATTCATCCTATTTCATCCGATCCAGGATGTAATATGGTTATGAAGGATGAACTTGACAGTTCCAATAACATTTCCTTATTGAACAAAAACCCACTTTTTGGTTTATTGCATCTATTCCAGTACCGGAACAGGGGGGAATACATGTTACACCACTATTTGGAATCAGAAGAGAGATTTCACGAACTAGCAGATCTATTGAATCTATCAATAACCGAGCCGTACTTGGTGTATCATAAGCGATTTTCTTTTTCTATTGATTCTTTCAAATTGGATCCAAAACGATTCTTAAATGAGGTATTCAGGAATGAATCAAAAAAGAAATCTTTATTGGTTCTACCTCCTCTTTTTTACGAAGAGAATGAATCTTTTTATCAAAGGATCATAAAAAAATGGGCCCGCACCTCTTGTGGGAATGATTTGGAAAATTCAAAACCAAAAATAGTGGTATTTACTAGTAACAACATAATGGAGGCAGTCTATCAATATAGATTGATCCAAAATCTGATTCAAATACAATATAGTATCTATAGGTACATAAGAAATGTATGGAATCAATTCATTAAAAAGAATAGATTCGATCGCAACTTCGAATATGGAATTCAAAGGTATCAGATAGAAAAAGATACTATGAATCATAGAACTATAATGAAATACACGATCAACCGACATTTATCAAATTGGAAAAAGAGTCAGAAGAAAAGGTTCGATCCTATTTGTTGGATTTCTCGAACCGAGGGGTCCATTAATAGGGATCCTAATGCATATAGATATAAATGGTCCAATGGAACCGAGAATTTCCAGGAAAATTTGGACCATTTCATTTCCGAGCAGAATAGCCGTTTTCAAGTAGTGTTTGATCGATTACGTATTAATAAATATTCAATGAATTGGTCTGAGGTTATCGACAAAAAAGATTTATCTAAGTCACTTTTTTTCTTTTTGTCCAAGTTTCTTCTCTTTTTGTCTAACTCACTTCCTTCTTTCTTTGTGAGTTTCGGGAGTATCCCCGTTCATAGGTCCCAGATCCACATCTATGAATTGAAAAGTCCGAATGATCCACTCTGTAATCAGTTGTTAGAATCAATAGGTCTTCAAATAGGTAATTTGAAAAAAAGTAAACCCTTCTTATTGGATGACTACCATACTTCCCAAAAATCGAAATTATTTATCAATGGAGGACCAATATCACAATTTTTTTTCAATAAGATACCAAATAGGATGACGGATTCCTATTTCTCAAAGATATCCCACGGTCAAGACAATTGGTTGAATCCCGTGAAACCATTTCATAGAAGTTCATTGATATCCTCTTTTTATAAAGCAAATCGACTGCGATTCTTGAATAATCCATATTATTTAGGCTTCCATTGGAACACAAGATTCTCTTTTTATGTGGAAAGGGCCTCTATCCATAATTATGATTTTCTGTATGGCCAATTCCTCAATATCTTGTTCAGTCGAAACAAAATATTTTCTTTGTGCGGCGGTAAAAAAAAACATGCTTTTTTGGAGAGAGATACTATTTCACCAATCGAATTACAGGTATCTAACATTTTAATACCTAAGGATTTTCCACAAAGTGGTCACGATAGAACTAGTTACTCGATCGCAGACATTTCTGGAACACCTCTAACAGAGGAAGAGAAAGTCCATTTTGAAAGAATTGATTGTCAACCTCTTTCAGATATGAATCTACCAGATTCAGAAGGGAAGCACTTGCATAAGTATCTAAATTTCAATTCCAACATGGGTTTGATTGAAACTCCATATTCTGAGAAATCTTTCCCAGCCGAAAAGAGGAAAAAACGTAGTCCTTATGTAAAAAAATCCCTTGAGAAAGGGGAGATGTATAGAACCTTTCAAAGAAATAGTGTTTTTTCAACTCTCTCCAAATTGAATAGATTCCAAAGATATATACCATGGTTACTTACCTCGACAGGGCACAAATATCTAAATTTAATATTTTTAGACACTTTTTCAGACCTAGTGACGATACTAAGTAGTAGTAAAAAATTTCAAAAATTTATATCCATTTTTCATGATATTATGCATGCATCAGATATATTATCGGGAATTATTCAGAAAAAATTGTGTCTTTCACAATGGAATCTGATAAGTGAGATTTCTAGTAAGTCTTTCCATAATCTTCTGCGCGAAGAAATTTTTCATCGAAATAATGAGTCACCATCGACACATCTGAGATCGCTAAATATTCGGGAGTTCTTCTATTCAATCCTTTTCCTTCTTCTTGTTACTGGATATCTCATTTTTACACATCTTCTCTTTGTTTCTCGATTCTATGGTGAGTTACAGACAGAGTTCCAACAGGTCAAATCTTTTATTATTCCTTCCTACATGATTGAGTTGCGAAAACTTCTGGATAGGTATCCTACATCGGGACTTAATTCTTTCTGGTTAAAGAATCTCTTTCTAGTTGCTACGGAACAATTAGGAAAGTTTATAGAAGAAAGACGAGGTTCTGCTTCTGGCAGTGGTGGTGCCATTTATGAGGTCAAATCCATACGTTCTAAGAAGAAAGATTTTAAGCTCATCGATCTCATAAGTATTATACCAAATCCCATCAATCGAATAGCTTTTTTGAGAAATACTAGACATCTAAGTCATACAAGTAAACTGCTATATTCCTTCATAAGAAAAAGAAAAAAGGTAAATAGTGATTGGATTGATGATAAAATAGAATCCTGGATCTCGAACAGTGATTTGATTGCTGATAAAGAAAGAGAATTCTTGGTTCAGTTCTCTACCTTAACGGCAGAAAAAGGGATTGATCAAATTCTATTGAGTCTGACTCATAGTGATCATTTAGCAAAGAATAACTCTGGTTATCAAATGATTGAACAACCGGGAACAATTTACTTACGAAATTTAATTGACATTCATAAAAAGGATCTAATGAATTATGAGTTCAATCCATCCTGCTTAGCAGAAAGACGGATATTCCTTGCTCATTATCAGACAATCACTTATTCACAAACCCCGTGTGGAGCTAGTAGTTTTGATTTACCATCCAATAGGAAACCCTTTTCGCTCCGCTTAGCCCTACCCCTAGGAGGGGGTATTTTAGTGATTGGTTCTATAGGAACTGGACGATCCTTTTTGGTCAAATACCTCGCGAAAAACTCTTATGTTCCTTTCATTACAGTATTTCTGAACAAGTTCCTGGATAACCATCCTAAGGGTTTTAATATTGATGAGAATGATAGTGAAGAGAAAATTTTTGATGAAAAAGAGGGTACCATTTACAGTCTTTTACCTAGTAACGAGAGTCAGGATAGTTACTATACTTATGATAGTGATGATAGTGAGGATTTCGACCGTGACCTTGATAGGAAGCTCAAGTTTATAACTATGAAGGATGTGCTACCTAGGGATCTTATACCGGAAATAGACCGATTTTTGATCACCCTTCAATTCGAATTAGCAAAAGCAATGTCTCCTTGTATAATTTGGATTCCAAACATTC